CGACATTTTTCACAAATTTTACGAACGGAGGCCCTTATTTTCATATTTGTCATTCCTTAACTGAGTTCCGAATCTATTTATTGGAAGAAAATAGGGTTTCCTGAAATTTTGAACTTCTAATTGTATTCCCATAAAAAAAGAATGTTGAAGTTGAAAAACAGTCTAATCATTCGAATTTTTGTTCCGGGGTCTATAAATTATATGCCCTCCGCTTGAATCAAAATGACTTACTTCCATTTTTACTTTATCTCCTGGTAGTATACGTATAAAACTATGTCGAATCCTTCCGGAAACATAACCTAGAATTCTATTTTCATTATAGAAACGAACCTGGAACATACCATTGGGAAGTGATTCAGTAATTAAACCCTCATGAATCCATTTGTTTCTTTTATTCCTAATTCCAGTTAAAACCCCTTCCCATATTAACTAATGTATGAGGAGTGATATTAGAAACCCGCTTTTTCTCTCTCTTTTTTCACAAAAATGTATGTAAGTTTCTCATACAATTCGGATACCAGAAAGATTACCATATATAACATAAAATTTCTCCGCCGATTCTTTCTAATCGAGCCTCTCGATCTGTCATTATACCTCGAGAAGTAGAAAGAATTACAATCCCCATCCCTCCTAAAATTCTAGGAATTCGTTGATAATTAGAATAGATTCGTAGACCAGGTCTACTGATTCGTTTTAAATTCAAAATGGTTTTATATAATCCTTTCCCATTTCTTCTATGCCGTAGAGTTAAAATTAAAAAATCTTTCTTGCTTTCCCTATGTTTTCTCACGTTTTCAATAAAACCTTCTCGTAAAAGTATTGTAACAATGTTTTCGGTGATGTTAGTAGATGGTATTCGAACCGTCCCTTTTCTATTCATGTCAGCATTTCGTATAGAGGTTATTATGTCAGCAATGGTGTCCTTACCCATGATAAATTAAAATGATTCTTGCCCTTGACTTTTGATATAATCAACATGCTATTATTTTATATCTTTTATTAATTTTATAATAATTCCAAAAGGTATATGCGTGAGACATAATCAATCTATTAATTAATCTATTTCATTCAAATACTAGAAATATATCACGATCTCGTCTTATAATACCTCGGGTGCTAATGAAACTATTTTAGTAAAATTTAACTGTCTCAATTCCCGGGCGATCGCACCAAAAATTCGAGTTCCTTTAGGATTTCCTTCTTGATCAATGACAACCGCAGCATTATCATCATATTGTATTATCATACCGTTGTTACGTTTGAGTTCTTTACAAGTACGTACAATTACAGCTCTGATCACTTCTGATCTTTCTAAAGGTGTATTTGGTACTGCTTCCTTGATTACAGCAACAATAACGTCACCAATATAAGCATATCGTCGATTACTAGTTCCTATGATTCGAATACACATCAATTCGCGGGCCCCGCTGTTATCGGCTACATTCAAATGGGTTTGAGGTTGAATCATATCATTTTTTTTTTCTCTGTTCTTTCAGTGCAAAGGGCGAAGTAAAAAAAAAGAAATATTGTGTATCAAAAAAAAAAAGAAACCTACAATTGCAATTGTTTTTTTTTCATCCCAAAGACCTCTTTCCTTTGGTTCTAATTATTATGCCGAAATAATGAATTGAGTTCGTATAGGCATTTTGGATGCTGCTATTGCAAAAGCTCTTCTGGCTATATTTTCTGTGACTCCACCCATTTCATAAAGTATTCTACCTGGTTTAACGACAGCTACCCAATATTCGGGAGATCCTTTTCCCGACCCCATACGTGTTTCTGTAGGTCTTACTGTAACCGGTTTGTCTGGAAATATGCGTACCCATATTTTTCCACCGCGGCGGGCATTTCGTGACATTGCCCGCCGCCCTGCTTCTATTTGTCTAGATGTGATCCAAGTGGGTTCAAGTGCCTGAAGAGCATATCTACCGAAGCAAATATGATTACCTCGAGAGGATATTCCTTTCATTCTTCCTCTATGTTGTTTACGGAATCTGGTTCTTTTGGGGTTATAGTTGATGGTTCTTTCTCAATTCCATCTCTACTACAGAACCGTACATGAGATTTTCACCTCATACGGCTCCTCGCGAATGAAATGACTAAAATAAGATATACATGGATTTAATGAATAAAATAATATACCGAATCGTCGTGGGATTTTTTGAGATTTCATTTAATCTATTGGTCTATTGGAAATTTGTATATCTTGTTTTGATATATAACTAAACAAGTATTCTTTTTCTATTATAGACAATTCTTGCTATTTAGATAATGTTGTTTTGTTATGTTATAAGGTTCTAACGAATCTTTATTTTGTTTTTCCTTTTATGATCATATCGGATTGGCCCCAATTTATAAATCCAATAAAATCAAAATTTTCGCGGGCGAATATTTACTCTTTACATTATCTATTTCAGGTGTAGGGTTAGCCCATGACTCCTCAGAACATCATTCCTTAGAATAAATGGATTGGTTCTTGGTTTGTTCCGCCATCCCCCCA